CATCTCTTTCTCAACAATGTCTTTGTCATTTGATCCAATAGTGTTCCGTTAGATAGGAACAGATTTGATAAATACTGATAACTCTCGGATAGAGTATTAGAACGGAAAGATCCATTAGATAATGAACTATTGGTTCTAAACCATCTCTGGCGATGAATCAACAATTCGAAGTGCTTTTCTTGCGTATTCTTTATGAACCAGCGTTTATATATAGATGTAGGAGGATTTGTTTGGGAAGCAATAAGCCCCTTTGACATCTCCTCATCTGCAAAGAATTCTCGACGTGAAAACACAGAGACAAAGGGCTGATCTTTGAATAGGGAAAGGAATGGATCCGCAGGGTCCCAAATGAATTGGCTTGTTCGAAAAAAGCCTTGTTCTTTGGAAGATCTATCTCGTGTCTGGTACTGCATGGTTCCACTCTGCAAGAACTCCGAATCATTCTCTTGAAGCTCATCCTCTTTATGATAAATGATCCGTTTGCCCCGAAATGACCCAGCCCAATAGGGAAATCCCAATTCAGTGGGCCTTTCGATACAATCAAATAGATTGCCATAAGGGCGCCATATTCTAGGAGCCCAAACTATGTGATTGAATAAATCCTCCTCTATCTGTTGCGGATCGAGGGCCCCTTCTTCAAACTCCGATTCGTATTTTTCATATAGAAATCTCTGATCAACGATAGAACAAGATCCATTTTGCATCATATCTAACTGATTCCTTGGTTCGGAACGAAGAAGCAATGTCACTCGATTATTATCAAACTGACTGCAATCTTTTTCTGTCCGTGAGGATCCCGCCAGAGCCAGAGCGCCTTCTACTTCTACTTCTAATAGTAATAATAGTAATAGGCCATGAACTAGATCAGAATCATTCTCAACGAATCCATAAGAAGTGATCCAATTTTTTTCATCGGGTCTGGATGAAGACCAAAGATCTTGAGCGACCGATCCGGCAGAACAACTCAAAAGATAAAGAAGTATCGTTAATTTCTTCATGCTCGTTCCAAGTTCGAAGTACCATTTGTACAAATAAGAATCCCCTCCCTTACATGATTTCTTCTTCATATAGATAGATATAGGATCTATGGGGCAATTACTTAGAAGTACATTTTGTGCAACAGCCCTTCCTATCTGATAGAAAAGGATCCCATGATCCTGAACTGATCTTATCTGGGATCGAAAATGCCAAGTTTTTCTATGAAGAGCTGATCTAATTGTATTAGTTTCTATAATGGATTTCTTCTGTGTAATACTAATTGATAGGGCCTCATTGATAAGTGCTACAAGATCTCGTGCATTGGAACCCATGGTTATGGACCCGAATCCAGTAGTATGGAACATCTTCTTTTCCAAGTGAAATCCCCTAGTATATGAAAGAATGAAAAAGTGCTTTCGTTGTTGTGGAAGAAGAAGCCTTCGTATCTTAATGCATGTATTTAATTTATTCGGAGCTATTAGAGCGGGATCCACTTTTTGGGGAATATGAGTCGAAGCAATAACAAGAATCTTTCCAGTGGAACATCTTTCACTGGAGAGATAGTTCTCTAATAGATCGAGGGATAAGTAATTCGACTCATTCACATGCAGATCATGAATGTTTGGAATCCATATTATGCAAGGAGACATTGCTTTTGCTAATTCGAATTGAAGGGTGATCTCAAATCGGTCTATTTTCGGCGTCATATACATAGTTAGCACATTCGTCATAGTTAGCAGCTCCATATCAATATCAAGGTCATCATCACTATCATCAATACCATCACTATCATCAATATCGTCACTATCATCAATATCGATATCATCAATAAGATAACCTTTAAGCTTGTCGTCCAGGAACTTGTTCGGAAATACCGTAATGAAAGGAACATAGGAGTTTGTCGCTAGGTATTTGACCAAACAGGATCGTCCAGTTCCTATAGAACCTATCACTAAAATACCTCTAGAAGGGGATAGGGCTAAGCGGAGCGAAAAGGGTTTTCCATGAGGAGATGGGGAATGAAAACTATTAGCCCCACACGAGGTTTGTGAATAAGTGATTGTCTGATAATGAGCAAGGAATATCCGTCTTTCTGCTAAACAGGATCTATTGAACTCATAATTCATTAGATCCTTTTGATGAATGTCAACTAAGTATCGTAAGGAAATTGATCCCGGTTGTTCAATCATTTGATAACCAGAGTCATTCTTTGATAAATGATCACTATGAGTCAGACTCAATAGAATTTGATCAATCCCTTTTTCTGTCGTTAAGGTGGAGAACTGAACCAAGAATTCTCTTTCTTCATCATCAATCGAATCACTGTTCGCGACCCAGAATTCGATTTTCTCATCAATCCAATCACCGTTCACGTTTTTTCTTTTTCTTATCAATGAATAGATCTCTTTACTTGTACGACTTAGATGTCTCGTATTTCTCGAAAAAATGATTCGATTGATGGGATTTGGTATGATACTTACAAGATCGATGAGATTGATCTTCCAATATTTATTCTTAGAAC